TAAATAGATTCAATTAAAAAAAATTATAAAATCATAATATACTAATATATACTAATAAAAATTTAGAATAGATAGAATATACTAATAATAATAAATAAAAAAAGGAAAAAAAGGTACTTTCATACATATTTTTCATGTAGAAAGATAGAGAAAGCTGAATAAGCCCATTTATTTACACTTTTGATTTACATTTATTATATACTTACTTAAGTAAGTTATATACTTAATAAAATAGATTATATATTAGTATATACCAGTATCTCTAGATATATTAGTAGTTCTATATATTTATTCCTTATTATATCTTAGTATATATAGAGACTATACTCTTCTATTGTATATCTCTTAATATTGTATATATTCAATACTCACTTAAGTAGAATTATACTAGTATAATTCTATATGAAGTATAAGATATCTTTATAACAATAACAGGTTAAAATGTTAATATAACAACAAATATAACACTCTATACCAGGTACAAATATTAAATCGAGGTACCCATTCTATGACAACTATCAGCAACTTACCCGCTATTTTTGTGCCTTTAGTGGGCTTAGTATTTCCGGCAATTGCTATGGTTTCTTTATCTCTTCATGTTCAAAAAAACAAGATCTTTTAGATATTATGGGGTTAAATCTTATCTATTTCTATTTTTTTTGAAAACTTAGGCTTATTTGGATCATAACACAAATATTTCTTTAGTAGAATATGGTATAACGGGTAGCTTCCTCCGAGCAGAAGCTCGTATACATAAACATCATATCATATATGAGTAAATGACTTAATAGCTATTTGAAAATAAAAAGGTATCGGGATGAATTTCTGAAACGTAAAATCAATATATCTACAAGAAATCATATGCATATAAATATGCATATAAAAGGGGTTATTGTTTTAGGTTAGCTCTAAGCAATTGATGAATTACTCCTAAAGTTTGACAGCATAATAGTGCTAGTTGATGAGGGTTACTTCGGAAACAAAAAAATGAAAGTTCAATTTATTGGGGTTATGTTATCTCCCCATTATAATAAAAAGCAAGTATAGTATGAGTTGGCGATCAGACCGTATATGGATAGAACTTATAGCGGGGTCTAGAAAACCGAGTAATTTCTGCTGGGCCTTTATCCTTTTTTTAGGTTCATTAGGATTTTTGTTGGTTGGAACTTATAGTTATCTTGGTAGGAATTTTATACCGTTATTTCCCTATCAGCAAATTCTTTTTTTTCCACAAGGAATCGTGATGTCTTTCTATGGAATTGCGGGTCTTTTTCTTAGTTCATATTTGTGGTGCACCATTTCGTGGAATGTGGGTAGTGGTTATGATCGATTCGATATAAAAGAAGGAATAGTGTGTATTTTTCGTTGGGGATTTCCTGGAAAAAATCGTCGCATCTTCCTGCGATTCCTTATGAAAGACATTCAATCCATCAGAATAGAAGTTAAAGAAGGTATTTATGCTCGTCCTATACTTTATATGGAAATCAGAGGCCATGGGTCCATTCCTTTGACTCGTATCGATGAGAATTTGACTCTACGAGAAATTGAACAGAAAGCCGCTGAATTGGCCTATTTCTTGCGTGTACCAATTGAAATATTTTGAAAGCTTTTTTAGCAAAAGTTAAAGAAAAAACTATAACTCAAGAATTATCTTTCTCTTTTTTCTATAGCATAACTTAAGCATAACTTAACTGAAGTTTATGCCGAACTCTGATTAGAACAAAAAAAGTAAACGTACACGAACCAATCATAAAACGAAAAAATTTTGTCCATAAATTTTTTTTATGCGTATGTAAATGCACTTAAATCAATTCAGTAACAAAAGAAGTAACAAATTGAAATAATAGATTCATCTCATATATCAAAACATTTCGAAATCGAGAAATTTCTCGTCATTATTCCTGTACTGCGGGCCACCGTCGAGTTTTTTTTTTCAAAAATTTGTGATATCTCGATAACCGGGGACTTGATAACCGGAGAGGTCTTGCGTCTCGAAACTCGAATAATATTCAGTAATTTGAAATGGCTCTTTCGTGCAGTCACCAAAGGAGACAATTACTTCGAATTTCAGAAATTGATATATATTGAAAAAATATTCTATAATATTCTAGTTTATTTATTTTATTTCTTCATTCATGGATTCGTTATTATTCTATTTCTGTATTTCTATATTGTTTTTCTCTATTCTTTCTCAATTCAAGGACCAACCACTCTACTGAATCACAAATAAAAAATAAAAAACAGGGCTATAAGCTCGAGACTTGTAATGTAATAGAACTGATACTTGATAGAAATATTAGTATCATATAGAGTCGACAACTGAGATGAGTTCATTTCAAAATTCACAGACAGGCAAATGGCAAAAAAGAAAGCATTTAATTTCCTTCTATATTTTGCATCTATAGTATTTTTGCCTTGGTGGATCTCTCTCTCATTTAATAAAAGTCTGGAATCTTGGGTTAATAATTGGTGGAATATCAGGCACTCCGAAATTGTTTTGAATAATATTCAAGAAAGGGTTATTCTAAAAAAATTCATAGAATTAGAGGAACTATCCCTTTTCGACGAAATGGTAAAGGAATACCCGGAAGGGCGTTTACAAAAGCTTCACGCCGGAGTATACAAAGAAACGATCCAATTGATCAAGGTGCACAATGAGAGTCGTATCCATACGATTTTACATTTCTCAACAAATATAATTTATTTTCTTATTTTAAGTCTTTATTCTATTTTAGGTAATGAAGAACTTATTTTTCTTAACTCTTGTATTCAAGAATTTCTATATAATTTAAGCGACACAATAAAAGCTTTTTCTATTCTTTTATTAACGGATTTATGTATAGGATTCCATTCGCCCCATGGCTGGGACCTAATGATTGGCTCTATCTACAAAGATTTTGGATTTGATCATAACGATCAAATTATATCTGGTCTTGTTTCTACCTTTCCAGTCATTTTAGATACAATTTTTAAATATTTTATTTTTCGTTATTTAAATCGTGTATCTCCGTCACTTGTAGTGATTTATCATTCAATGAATGATTGAAAAATGATCGAACGAGCCAATTATAATGTTTCTTACTTTGTACATAAGTAAAACAATCAAAAATGCACTTATTGTTTTGTTTCTAGACACCCCGGGGGAGATTCCTTCAATATTCCAGTCAAATTATTTCAGTAAATAGCAGAATCGTAGATAGGGAACTATACTAGTGACTTATCTAATTTTATTGTAGAAATTTTTGGGATCAATGATTGGACCATGCAAACTAGAAATACCTTTTCTTGGATAAAGGAAGAGATTATTCGATTCATTTCCGTATCGCTCATCATATATATAATCACTCGGACACCCATTTCAAATGCGTATCCTATTTTTGCACAGCAGAGTTATGAAAATCCACGAGAAGCGACCGGTCGTATTGTATGTGCCAATTGCCATTTAGCGAACAAGCCCGTGGATATCGAGGTTCCACAAGCGGTACTGCCTGATACTGTATTTGAAGCAGTTGTTCGAATTCCTTATGATCTGCAACTGAAACAAGTTCTTGCTAATGGTAAAAAGGGGGCCTTGAATGTGGGGGCTATTCTTATTTTACCTGAGGGATTTGAATTAGCCCCCCCCGATCGTATTTCGCCCGAGATTAAAGAAAAGATGGGCAATCTGTCTTTTCAGAGTTATCGCCCTACTAAAAAAAATATTCTTGTGATAGGTCCCATTCCTGGTCAAAAATATAGTGAAATTACCTTTCCTATTCTTTCTCCGGACCCCGCTACTAAGAAAGACGTTCACTTCTTAAAATATCCCATATACGTAGGCGGGAACAGGGGAAGGGGCCAGATTTATCCCGACGGGAGCAAGAGTAACAATAATGTTTATAATGCTACAGCGGCGGGTATAGTAAGCAAAATAATACGAAAAGAAAAAGGGGGATACGAAATAACCATAGTGGATGAATCGGATGGACGTCAAGTGGTTGATATTATCCCTCCAGGACCAGAACTTCTTGTTTCCGAGGGTGAATCCATCAAACTGGATCAACCATTAACGAGTAATCCTAATGTGGGTGGATTTGGTCAGGGGGATGCGGAAATAGTACTTCAAGATCCATTACGTGTACAAGGTCTTTTGCTCTTCTTGGCATCTATTATTTTGGCACAAATCTTTTTGGTTCTGAAAAAGAAACAGTTTGAGAAGGTTCAATTATCCGAAATGAATTTCTAGATCCGCGGATTTTTTAATACCAAGTTATAAAAAGAACCAAATTTTTGTTGGAAATCGTGTTATGTAATTCTGTATGATCAAAAAACTTATGAAAAGCCTTTTGCTTGTTTAGATTGTTTTTCTATTAAATTTTTTGAATGCCTTGTACTACATTACTAGTCATAGTATGTATGAAGAAGACTTTTTGACTTTACTTATTTCTTCTTTATTTCTTTGTTTTTTCAATCAAAATCGAAGCGGTATGATTATGTAACTATTGTCAGATTTAAATGCCATAGAATGAATCAAATTAGACTAAAAACTAAACATAAGATAAATAAGCGAAAATAGAAACTAAAAGTAGAAAATGAATGAGAGGAACAAAGCATTCTAAGAGGGATTATTTATCTTCCTAGTCTTTGACACAAGGCTAGGAATTTTATACAACCCTTTCTTTTCTTGTGTCGAAATAATAATCATTCTTGATCCCTTTCGTCAAAGATTCCTATTTGTAGTTTCATTTTTTTAGAGGTTTATCATAAACCGTTTATTTAGGTTTATTACATAAATAAAGTAGTAGTGGTGGACAAACAAAAAAGAAATTTATAAGTTTATTGAAGAAACAGCACTTCTTCAATAAACTTATAAATTTCTATATTTTTACCAAAAATATAGAAATTTTTCATATAATTCTGAATTGTAATTGTGTCATCTAAAGGGAGAAGTCGAGCGATTCTCTTTAATTTTGAAAGTCTCGACAGATACTATATGAAGTAATGAAGTTAATTTTCTAAAA